TCTTTTTTACATTATAAAATGTAAAAAAAAAAAAAGAAATAGGACTGGAATCAACACATTGATTTTTTTTCGCAATTCTTTCGAACCGTATGCATCCAAAGGTGCACGTACGGCTCCTCAGGGATACAATTTTGTCCTAATCAACCGACTTCATCGAGAAAGATTACTTTTTTTAGGCCAAGAGGTTGATAGTGAGATCTCGAATCAACTTGTTGGTCTCATGGTATATCTCAGCATAGAAGATAATACTAAGGATCTTTATTTGTTTATAAATTCTCCAGGCGGATGGGTAATACCAGGAATAGCCATTTATGATACTATGCAATTTGTGTCACCGGATGTACATACAATATGTATGGGATTAGCCGCTTCAATGGGATCTTTCATTCTGGTCGGAGGAGAAATTACCAAACGTCTAGCATTCCCTCACGCTTGGCGCCAATGAGTTTTTTTATTTGAGAAAAAAAAAGAATACTATGCCTTCGCTGTATCGAATATGAATCAAATAAAGAATAAGTAATAATAGCATGGCACTTCGAGTTCGATATGAACAAACCATTATTGTTTTTTTTTTTTTTTTTCTAACATGAGATTTTGTATCGAGATAGTAGTATGAAAAAAGGGTTATTCCCAATTTGATTTATGTGTCAAGCAAGAGTCAATTTCAGCGTCACAAACCATTATTCTTCCACACCAGAAGTATCTTTCTTATTTTTATGTTATGAGAGAAAGAGTCAAAAAAATGGAAAAAATCATTTTCTCCTTATAAAATAAAAAAGAAACTTTGGGATTGCTAAACCACAGACGAGATAAATATATAAAGCAACAGAACCATCATAGTATCTTTTTTACTACTACGAAAGGAAGGGTGGTAAATGGATCATTTAACAATTTGGATCGGATGGGTTCTATTTATTCTTTTCCATAGAAGAAATTCTATCGAAAAAAGAAATTCCATTGCAGAGCCGTATGCAATGTTCAAAAGATGCCCGTACGGTTGTTTAATTCTATTTTTTATTGTTATTTTGATTCCTCCTTACTTTAACCCAATCGTGCGATATATAGATAGAAGAACCGTTCATTATGTTATATCAATATCATCAGGGTTATGATTCACCAACCTGCTAGTTCTTTTTATGAGGCACAAGCAGGGGAATTTATCCTGGAAGCAGAAGAACTATTGAAGCTTCGCGAAACTCTCACAAAAGTTTATGTACAAAGAACGGGCAACCCTTTATGGGTTATATCCGAAGATATGGAAAGGGATGTTTTTATGTCAGCAACAGAAGCCCAAGCTCATGGCATCGTTGATCTTGTAGCGGTCGAAAATTAAAATACTGGGAATTCCGTATAAATATAAGAATTCCATTTAAAAATTAGAAATTTCCGTATGAAATGAATAGAAATCATTCATAATCATCAACCATCAGGTTAAGATCGATCTAAGCCAACCCGCTCTATTCTATCTAGAATGAGATTCTATAGACATGCCATGCCAACCATTAAACAACTTATTAGAAACGCAAGACAGCCAATAAGAAATGTCACGAAATCTCCCGCTCTTCGAGGATGTCCTCAGCGTCGAGGAACATGTACTAGGGTGTATGTGCGACTCGTTCAGTTCAGATCATGAGTTTGAAGAAATGCAAACCAGTATCAACGACCACTACCAATGAATTAGGATAGATAGAGTAGAAGACGGCCTTTTAATTGACTTTTATCTAAAAATGAAGATCTATCAGCTACCTAATTATGTTATGAATTTATGGTTTCTATTGGTGCAAATCCAATCACTCCGTTTGAGATGAGAAGGAATTCTCCATTGGTAACAAATAGTTATCCATTAAGCGGAGGAAAAAGGTTATGCTCCTATTACTATTCTTGAAAAAAAAACGGACTAATAAGGTCAGCTACCTAGCCAACTTTCAGAATGAAATGCCGTCACTGTATGGATAACTTTTTTGTGAAAAGGGTTATTACTTTCTAATTAGATAATTAGAATTGAAAAAAGAATTCTAATTGAAAAATGGATGGGTAGAGCCAAAGAGTGTGAACTATACAAGTTCACAATAAAATTTGATGAAATGAAAGAAGAGGCTCCGGTGTATAGAGAGGACCTCACCGTTTCAGAAGTTGCCATAGAAACGAGGGAACCCACTATTCTTTTTTATTTAGTAGCAGTCGATTTTATTATTTCCAGGCGAGATACTTTGAAGAAAGAAAAAATCGTGGTCGGGAAGGTCATAGTCGCAAAAGCCATTGGAATTTATATTTTATATATTGGAAGAATCCGTTTTGTTATTAATCGACCGGAGGAAAAGGATGACTGAAATAAGAGAAATCAATTAGTTATTCAAGAAAGTTTCATTTGATTCAATGACCAGAGTTAAACGAGGATATACAGCTCGGAGACGTCGAAAAAAGATTCGTTTATTTGCATCAACCTTTATAGGGGCTCATTCAAGACTTACTCGAACGACTACTCAACAAAGAATGAGAGCTTTGGTTTCCTCTCATCGAGATAGGAGCAGGAAAAAGAGAGATTTTCGTCGTTTGTGGATCACTCGGATAAATGCGGTAACTCGTGAGGATAGACTATTCTATAGTTATAGCCTATTCATCCATAATCTGTACAAGAGACAATTGCTTCTGAATCGTAAAATACTTGCGCAAATAGCCCTATCAAATAAGAATTGTTTTTATATTATTTCAAATAAAATAATCAATCAAAAAGAAAATACAAATCAAATAAAAGAATCTTAATAGAATCTATTATAAAGTAAACAAGAATGATTGAAACAGGATTTCCCGGAGAATGGACTCCGGGAAGATAGAAGAAAAAGAAATTAAGATTTGAGTAGTAGGAATAAACGAACATCTTTCAAGAAAAAAAGATTTCTTCCCCATTTTTACTTTTTTAGAATACAAGAATCAAATCTGGATTCTAGTTTTTTTTTCGAGCAAAACATTAACATGAGCTTGAGTTCCTATTGAAGTATATCTATTTCTTTTTGGTTCTAGGACCAGTAGTTCTAGGGATCGACTCCACTCTCTCCAATTGTTTCTCATTATTACGAAAAGGTAACGAAGATAAAATACGAGCTTGTTTTATAGCAATAGTAATTAATCGTTGTTGTTTCAAGGTCAACCTATTCGTCCGTCTAGATAAGATTTTTCCCTGTTCACTAAGAAATCGACTAATTAAACTCATGTTTCTATAATCGATTCGATCCCCCGATCCAATTGGGGGTAAACGCCTACGAAAAGATCGCTTGGATTTACGAAAAGGTTGTTTGGATTTATCCATGGTTTGCTTATTCCTTGTTTGTTTATTCCTTATATATAAAAGAATCTATAAAATAGAATTCTCTTTTTTTCTTATTCATTTAAGATTCGACCAAAATAGGATTTGGTTTGTATTATATATGTTAAGATGTAAAGTTCTTACTCTTCCCACTACTTGGAAAAATAACACATGCATTCCGTTACATCTATTTCTTTATTTCCCCATGAATCGTATACTTTTGACAATAGCGACAAAATTTTCTCAATTCTAACCGATTGGGTGTATTGTGTCGATTCTTTTGAGTAATATATCTAGAAATGCCCGGCGATTCTTTATTGATACCCTTTCGAACACAACAGGTACATTCCAAAATCACTCTAATTCTGATATCTTTACCCTTGGCCATGAACCTCCTTTTCTTTTTGGATCTATTTTACTTTAGAACTCTCTTCATTTTCTTTTTGACCCGAACCAAATAAAAAGAAAATAAAAAAAGAATATATATATTTATATATATATATATTCTATATTATATATATTCTATATTAAGTCTATATTAAGAAAAGTTACTAACTAGAAATGGAATTCGTAAATATTTTCTTTTTCGAATTATTAGAATTCTAATAACTTCGAAGTACTATAATATAAAGTAAATATAATTTTTTACTATTACTCTAACTATAAAGAAAGAGAGTCATATTCATTAATAGAAGAATATTAAGAATATCGTAATAATTAATTAATACAATTTTTTCTAACTATGAATTATTCCTATCCTAATCTCAGTATTTTCTTCTTTCTATGTTAGAATTTCTTCTAGAATGGATCCACATTTCCATTTCTTTTCCCCCAAATTCTATCGTAGATTCACTGTATTTTGACTCAGGTTCGATACATTCTTTCTTTTTTTTTTTTTAGGATAGGAAAGAAAAAGGGAGCGAAATTGGAGCCGTGTTACGTAGAATTGTATCTCAAATCTTCTTCATTTCTTCACAGATCAATACAATAATTCAATCAGGATGAAAAAAAAGGGAATGACAAGGCATCTGGAAATAAACGATTAATTTCTATCAATAGACCTGCTAAAGACCCAAACCATAGAGTAGTTAGCACAGGTGCCGTTGAGAGATATGTTTTTATATCTCGCATTTAAAATCCTCCTTATTATTTTATTTTCTCTTTTTTTTTTTTCTTATTTATTTTCATTCTTTATTTGTATTGTATATTGTAATACATATATAGTTCTAGTTTGATATTCTAATACATAGATCATAGATAACCCGATCTTTTAGTTCAAGATCATTTGTTTTTGCTTGAAATGAAATTAGAATTAGGAATTACTAACTAAAATGCATATGTACAATGACCCAGCAGATTAAATTTTGTCGCCCCCCTAAAAAAAATGACAAGAACATTCTCTACCTATATCTCTACCTATATAGATAGGTAGAGCAAAAAAGAAAGAAGGATGTGGAAAACAAGACATGGATTTTATACAATGACACTGTACAAAAATTTTGAAAAGGGATGTAGCGCAGTTTGGTAGCGCGTTTGTTTTGGGTACAAAATGTCACGGGTTCAAATCCTGTCATCCCTACCTATTCTTTCTCGTATGGACAGTTACAAGAGATTCATTGAGTAAGATCGGGAATTTTTGGACATAATCTTTCATTTGTACATACTATATGTACACAAGACTCCTCGGGGGTAAAAA